GTATATAACCCGCAAGAACGCCTCGTTAAACTCAGCAGCTTTCCTCTGGTCCAACCAGGGGTCATATGAAAAAGATTCAAACACATCGTCAGCTGTATTTTCAATCTGATAATAGATAGGCTTCTCCTTCTTTCGAAAAGTCTCTTCACTAGGACAAGAATCCTCTTCACCTTCACTTTCATCTTTATCAAAATCATAATCCGGAACATTCTGTGCAAGGTAAGCCTCGTCATACTTAAAACGAGCGAACAGGATCTCCTCGGCGAAAATTGCGCTGTACCAATAGGGAAATCCCAATGCATTGTCATTGGCCCTTTCGATCCAATCCAATAGAAAGCCCCAAGGGGACCATATTCTAGGAGCCCAAACTATGAACTCGGATAACATCGTCTTCGGGTTGAATTTTTTCCCCCCGGGAAGGGAGATCATCTGCGGTGCGTCGAGAACTATCTGATCAAGTATAGAACCAAATGCACGGTGCATCCTAGCTGAGGGATTCTTTGGTTGGGGCCGAAGAGGCAATGTCACTCGATCCTTATCAAACTGACTGCAATCTTTTTCTGGCCACGAGATTCCCGCTAGAACGCTTTCTATTTCTAATAGGCCATGAACGAGATCAGAATTATTGTCAACGAGTGTACCAAAAGCGATCCCAGTGTTTTCATCTCCGGGTCGAGACCAAAGATCTTGAGCGACCAATCCGGCAGAACAAGTCAAAAGATAAAGAAGTATCGTTAATCTCTTCATGCTCATTCCAAGTTGGCAGTACCAGCTGTACACATAAGAATTCTCTTCGGTACATACTCTCTTAAACATATAGATAGATATAGGATCTATGGGGTAATTACTTACAAATAAAGTGTGTGTTACAGCCCTTCCTATCTGATAGAAAAGCATCCGAGAATTCCGAACCGGGCTTACATGGGCTCGCAAATCCCAAGTTTGTTTATGAAGAGCGGATCTAATTGTATTATCGTCTATAATGGATTTCCCCTGTGCAAGACTAAGCGCTAGGACCTGATTGGTAAGTGCTACAACCTCTCCTGCAGTGGAACCCATGGTTATGGACTCCAATTCATTAGTATGGAAGATTTTGTGTTCCAAGCGAAAGCCCCTAGTATACGAAAGAGTTAAAAAGTGCTTTCGTTGTTGTGAAATAAGAGGCCTTCGTACCTTAATGCACGTATTTAATCTCTTTATACCTATTACAGAGGGATCCATTTTTTGGGGAAGATGGGTCGAAGCAATAACAAGACTATTTCTAGTGGAAGAGTTTTCAGAATCCCAGGAGAGAAGGTGCACTAATAGACCGAGGTAGAACAAAGTAGAATTCAACTTCACCTCATGAATGTTTGGAATCCATATTATGCAAGGAGACATTGCTTTTGCTAATTCGAATTGAAGGCAGAGATAAAATGCGGATACGTGCCATATCGTATCCATGCTCTTAGTTTCACACCTCCTCGTTAGCCATTTCAGCTCCCTATCAATGTTACGACCGTGATCGGCACTATCATTAATATCCCTATCAATATAGTCAAGAGCACGAATATTGGCACGAACAAGCTCAATCTCGGTACGACTCTCGAAAAAAATAGAATCCTCATCGTCACTGTCATCCTTCTCATTCCCATCCTCATCAACAAAATCATCATCGAAACGAAAAAATGTCTTCTGGAACTTGTGCGGCAATATCGTAATGAAAGGAAGATAAGAGTTTTTCGCTAGGTAGTTGACCAAATAAGATCGTCCAAGTCCTATAGCACCTATCACTAAAATACCCCTAGAGGGGGCTAAGGATACGCGCAGCGAAAAGGGTTTTCGATCAGATGGGCTAGGAAAAGGATCAGCCCCAGACGAGGTTTGTGCATAAGTGATTGCCTGATAATAAGCAAGGAATATCCGTTTTTCTGCGAAACAGGATGTATTGAACTCATAATTTAGTAGATCCTTTTTATGAAGGTCAACTATGGTTCGTAAGTAACGTTCGCCCGGTTGTTCAATCATTTGATCATCATATTCATTCTTTGATAAATGATCACTATCAGTCATCAGACTCCATAAAATTTTATCAATCCTTTTTTCTCTCGTTACGTTGAAGAACTGACTCAAGACTTCTCTTTCTTCATCATCAACCCAATCACTGGTTGCGGCCCAGTAGTCTATTTTATCATCAATCCAATACCCCTTCGCGTTTTGTCTTTTTTTTATCAATGAATAGATCTCTTTACTTGTATGACTTATATATCGCGTATTTATCGAAAAAGCGATTTGCTTGATGGGGATACTTAAGAGATTGATGATCCCGCTGCAAGCGATATTCCAAATTTTCTTCAAAATTTTCTTCTTCTTAACGCGTAGTCCCAAAACATTACCGAAAAACAGCTCTGACAGAGCATCTAGAAAGGAATTAGTTAACCTTAACCAGAAAAAACTCGATTCATCTGGAGGATAGTTATGCAGAAGTTTTTCCACCTCAATCTCAATCATAGATGAGTCC